AAAAATGTGATGAATAGATTCTACTTGTCCCCGAACGAACTTCTTATAGGAATAGAAAAATTTTTCGAGAACTTCTTGATCCCTCTTCTCTTATTTTTTGTTTCTTAATTTCCGTAGTGGGAGCCCCCTTTTCTTTTTATTTTCTGACGCACCACTCCCCGAAAGAATCCTACCTTCCGTATTATTTCTATATATATCATAGCCCCTATTAATATTATTCTATTTTTATTATTAATATTATATTATTCTATTTTTATTAATTTATATTATATATTAGTAATAAAATAGAATACTGTTTTCATATTCATTTTAGAAATTATTAATTTGATTCGTTATTGTATATACATATAGAATATAGAAAATGAATTATGAATCAAAAATTTGTATGAAATTTTCATTTTAAATGATGAAAAACGGAAAGATGATTGATGTACTTATTGAATCTGTCGACTTTATTGACAATATTAAGAACCTATTCTTACAATGAGTAACGATGTAGGATGTTGGGTAAATATGCCCCCATCGTCTAGCGGTTTAGGACATCTCTCTTTCAAGGAGGCAACGGGGATTCGACTTCCCCTGGGGGTAGGGTACTACACTACAAAGGGAAGTTTTTTATATCATGTATTACGAATAAACCCCCAATGGGCTCTTCTTGGGTCTGGGTCGATGCCCGAGCGGTTAATGGGGACGGACTGTAAATTCGTTGGCAATATGTCTACGCTGGTTCAAATCCAGCTCGGCCCAACAATTCTCCAATATACCCCGAGATGGTATAACCCCCCTGTCCTTCAGAAATACCCGATACGTAGGAATAAGAATAAAAAGAATCAAAATTTCTGCTAGATCCCTTCTTTTTATTTCCCTGGGATTGTAGTTCAATTGGTCAGAGCACCGCCCTGTCAAGGCGGAAGCTGCGGGTTCGAGCCCCGTCAGTCCCGAAGATTCAATAAGTACATCAATCATCTTTCCCTTTTCTGTCAACAAGGGAACAGGAATAAAAATTGCATTCCCGAGGGGGTTATTTTTTCTTTCCCTTTTCGTTTCGCCATTCTCATTAAACAAAAAAAATAGGGGAATTTTAGTTAATTCAACTAGTACTGGTTGGTAGTAGAAAGACATATGTAAATTGGTATAATTGCTGGGAGCACGATAGTCAGTATTCCAAGAGATAATGAATCCGCTTTTTCGATGGAATAGAGGACTCTATGTTTCCCAAGCGCACATACAAAAATGGAATTCCTTTTTTGTACAATACAAAATGAATTTAACAGAATTCCCCTGATAGAATACTTTCCAACTTAAAAAGTATCCCCTTCTGACTCCGGTTTTGTTTGTGTAACCTCAATTTAGAATGTGAAGTTTAAAAAAGATCTTTTATTCAAAAGTAATTTTGGATTGGATCGGGAATCCTATTTTGGATTCAGTATGGATAAAAGATCTTCCTATGTTATACTATTCAATTCGCGACGACGAATTTATTTGATAGCTCAGATATTGTTATTCATGATATTGATCCGATTCAAGATCATTGAGAGATAATTCATTCATTGAATTTACAGGCGAAAGATTTATCATCTCTATGGGATTAAATCCCGAGTTATTGTGAAGTAAAAAAAGATGAGATTATGGAAGTAAATATTCTTGCATTTATTGCTACTGCACTGTTCATCCTAGTTCCTACTGCTTTTCTGCTTATCATTTATGTAAAAACAGAAAGTCAAAATCAAAATAAAAAGGATTAATAAATTTGATTTTGACTTCTGAGTTCTTATCAAAGATTGAATAAAAAAGGGAAAATTATTCCAATTTGGTGTCTTAAATGAAATGAACGGACTAGAATCGACAGTATTCTATCAGATCCGATACTATAGTATAGTAAGAAAGAAATATATATATTTCTTTCTTACCATATCTATTATTTTTAGTGTAGTGTATAAAGTTGTACTTTATAATAAAGACAGGGACTTCGTGTCGATCAATCTACAATATTATCTTGATATTTACATTACATATATCAAGATAATATAATATATGGAATTTACATAGAACCAATTCTCTTTTTTTTATACATCTTTTTTTGATCAATATTAAAAAACTGTCTTGTCTTACTTTCTAGTTCTAATTTATAGATTTCTTTTTATTTGCAATCTGAGTCTCGTGATCTATCGAAAGAATCAACGAAGGAAAAAGCATTAGCGGCATCTATTAAAGAGCCGTAATATTTTTTCTAGCATTCCTAAGAAAAACTGGATTGATCCATTGACAGGAGTTCTATGGTCACTTCTTCGTATTTTAAAAGGGAATAAGTATAATAAAATAATAAACCTCACAAATTTTTAATGCTTGAAACCCCGATAAAGTCAAAATGTAATTTCGAAAAAAAAAATAAAAGAATCGGTAAGTGCGCAATATGTGACTCCCAAGTCAAGATCTTATTATGCATACTCTCTTGTTATACAACTACTATGCCTAATTTTTTCTCATAGAAATCGTGTAT